ATCATAATGAATAAAAATCAAATAGAAAAAATAGAGATAAGATATAAAGAAGGCTTTTTTTTTCAAGTCCTACTTTTTGGTTAGCAGATGTAACATAAAATAAACATAATAATTCAATTTTTTGAATTGGGGAGAGATGGCTGAGTGGACTAAAGCGTCGGATTGCTAATCCGTTGTACGAATTTTTGTACCGAGGGTTCGAATCCCTCTCTTTCCTTTTCCATTGATTGATGATTTGGCATTTTTTTCTTTTGAACTGATGGAGCTTCTTTTTTTTTGTTTTCCTTCCTAGTTTTTTTAATTGTTTTTACTAGTTAAAGATGTAAAATAGATAGAAAAACGAAAAATATTTTTAAATCCAGCACAAGTAAGGAAAAAATATAAAACAAAAAAGATTTTCTTATTCTTCACGTCCTGGATTACGTCCTGGATCGTTAGATAGGAATCCGAAAATGAAAAGAGAAACAAAGAAAATCACTATCGTGTAAACAAAGAGTTTTAGAGTAAGCATTACAAAATCTCCAAGATTATTAAAAAAAAAAACGACAGAGAAAGAGAATAGATTCTCTTCTATTTCACATTATGTTTCCTTTGATACTAAGTTTCTAAGAAATACAGTGATTTCGAGGAAAGAAAAAAATTAGGAAATTTATTTGTAGTAAGAGTCCAACCTTTATATAACCATTAGCAATAATTACAAAAAATTTCAATATTTGGAATCAAGGATTCACACTGTAAGACTTATCTGATCTTATAAAATGTTGGGATTTTTGTTTTCGAATAAATTCTGAATTTTTTTAGGACATTATTCAATTCAAATTAAAGATCTCATCGAAAACTTACAGCAGCTTGCCAAACAAAAGCTAAGAGAAAAAAGAATAGGGGTATTACTGGCATAATATCTACAATTGGATTCAAAAAAGCATAAGCTTCTGGTAATTTCGCCAAGAAAAAACTACTTGAATAAAGGGCAGAGTGAATAGAAATACAGACCAAGCTAAAGATATTAAGCATAACAAAAATGTTGTTCTTTAAAAAAATGAATTGTATTTTTGCTTTTTTTTTTTTTTATTGTATTTTATTATATTTATTATATATTATTTAATACTTTAAATTATATTTATATTATTATTATATTAGATATATTATATATATTATATGATTTAATTAATTTAATATAATTAAATTTGATTATACAAGTAGATTAAGAATTCAATATTAAAATAAAAAATTATATTATAAAGAAAGAATATATGAAATATATATAGATTAATATTTATATTCTATATCTTTCTATTCGATATAATAATAAATAATAAAATAGAAAATAATTTTCAAAATGGATAATATAATAATTGAAATAGAAAGAATTCAAATATGGATATTCAATTCATATTTCTTATAAATTAATATTTATGAATATTCATAAATGAATAACTGAGTAATAAAACTAAAAAAAATGAATAAAATAAGATCAGATTATTCTATAGAATAACCTTAGACTTGGAATTGACGAACAACCAATAATAGTATTTATTAGTGTCGAATCGAAAATGGGGCGTGGCCAAGCGGTAAGGCAACGGGTTTTGGTCCCGTTATTCGGAGGTTCGAATCCTTCCGTCCCAGATCATATTTATTCATGATATATACCAATTTGGATACAAATTGTATAGTATATCTGAATAAAGATTACTCCCCCCTTTTTTCTCATTCGTCTCTAATCTAAAGTGAGTAGCTTATGAATATGGAGATGTAGATTCATAAGCGACTCGATTTTTTTGTCTTTTTTATTCAAATAATATATTATTTTTATATTATTATTATATTTTTATTTTATTGTAATAATTGTGGATAATAGTTTAAATATTCAATATATTTTTTGAATAAATGACTACGGACAATTTCAGAATCCATTAAATACCAGATCTAACTAAAAAGAATTTTATGGTAAAACATCGTTTTAAACGATGTGGTAAAAAGCACAGTGGATTCTGACATCCGCCATTATTTCTAGTAGAATAAAAGATATTCTATATAAATTATAAAAATCGGGATGCTCTTGGCTCGACATTGTTTGTTCTGTTCCACTAGAACTCATTGTTTGGGGGATAGGAGAGGGGATTGATCATGTAATTTGAAAGAAACAAAATGGGTGGTATGTTGCTGTCATTTTTGAAACAATTAAAGAACCCCGAAGTAAGATATAAACCCAAAGATTCAAGAAAAAGCTAAAGGATCTTGGAAGACGTAAATACCTTTTTCAAACTGTCTCCACATTTTGAAAAAAAAAAAAAGAATAAGAAAAAAGGAAACCATCCATAGTCTAATTCGGAAAGTGGATTTTTATAATCCAATAAAGAATCAAACCTATTGAAATATTCCCATTATTCTAAATGTCCTTGAACAAGGCGCTCAACCTACAGGAACTTTTATGGAACTTTGCCCTAATCAACAAAACAAATTCAATTAATGAAAATGAAATGAAGAGGTTGTTAATAAGAATAACTTCTATCATAGATTTTTAGAACTCTTTTCTCTTTTATCCCCCTGTTCTCTTGTTTTATTCATACCTAATACCTATTTTTTGATTTCTTGTTCTTTTCATAGTCATAGAATGTTGTTTTCTATAACCATAAAAATAAATAGATTTTTTTTTGATCTTACAAATGAAAATAAAATACAAATAATAGATAGATAGAAGTTATAATATATGAAAAAATAATTTGATAATCACTCAATGAAGTTTCATTGAATGACTATTCATCTATTATATTATATTTCTATATATTTTCATCTAAATAGAGGAAAAAAACTCTATTTTATTTAAACGGATATGGATAAAAACATTCAAAGTTGGCATAATAGTGCTAATTCTAGTTACAGCAATTTTGATTATTTAGTGGATGGCAGGAACATACGGAATTTACTATCTGATAAAACTTTTTTAGTTAGGGATAGTAAGAGGAAGAGTTATTCCATATATTTTGCTATTGAAAATAACATTTTGGAGATTGACAATGATCATTCTTTTCTAAATGAACCGGAAAGTTTTTTCTCTATTTCTAACAATTCTAGCTATTTGAAGAATGGTTCTAAGAGTAATAATAATGATCATTACATTTATGATATAAAATCTAATTGGAATAATAAAATTAATAGTTGCATTGAGAGTTATCTTCGTTCTCAAATCTGTATTGATAGTTACATTTTAGGTGATAGTGTCAAATACAAATACAATGACAGTGATTTTAATAGTTACATTTTTGGTAAGGTCAGCAATAGTGGTGAAAGCAAGAGTACTAGTATAATAACTAGCACGAATGATCCAAATGCTAGTTATTTAGAAAGTTCTAATGATTTCGAGGAGACGCAAAAATATAAACATTTGTGGATTGAATGCGAAAATTGTTATGGATTAAATTATAAGAAAGTTTTGAAATCAAAAATGAATATTTGTGAACACTGCGGATATCATTTGAAAATGAGTAGTTCAGATAGAATCGAACTTTTGATTGATCCAGGTACGTGGAATCCTATGGATGAATACATGGTCTCTGTGGATCCCATTGAATTTCATTCGGAAGAGGAACCTTATAAAAATCGTCTTGATTCTTATCAAAAAAGGACAGGATTAATGGAGGCAGTTCAAACAGGCAGAGGTCAACTAAACGGTATTCCTTTAGCAATCGGTATTATGGATTTTCAGTTTATGGGGGGAAGTATGGGATCCGTAGTCGGTGAGAAAATAACCCGGTTGATCGAATATGCTACCAATCAACGTTTACCTCTTATTTTAGTATGTGCGTCCGGAGGAGCACGTATGCAAGAAGGAAGTTTGAGCTTAATGCAAATGGCTAAAATATCTTCTGCTTTATATGATTATCAAATAAATCAAAAGTTATTCTATGTACCGATACTTACATCTCCTACTACTGGTGGGGTGACAGCTAGTTTTGGCATGTTGGGGGATATCATTATTGCTGAACCAAATGCTTACATTGCATTTGCAGGTAAAAGAGTAATTGAACAAACGTTGAATAAGGAAGTGCCTGAAGGTTCACAATCGGCTGAATTTTTATTCCAAAAGGGCTTATTTGATTCAATCGTACCACGTAATCTTTTAAAGGAGGTTCTAACTGAGTTATTTCAGTTCCATGGTTTCGTCCCTTTGACTCAAAATGAAAAATAAAAAAGATAAAGTAAGATAAAGGAATTAATTAAGATATTTATTCTTATTATTATTTTTGTACTTTATGATTCTTAAGAAATATTATAAATATTTTCGTTTATTATATTCTATTAATATATATATATATATTATGACTTATTATGTATACTCAATATATAGAGTATAGATCATATATATTAATTTTTATTATTATCTATCTATTCATATTATGTATACTCAATATATAGAGTAATAATATAATATATATTATATATAATTATATTTAATATGTAATTATTATCTATCTATTCATATATGTTGATTTAGCTATACTTAGTATAAGTCTATATGAATTAATTCTAGTGATTATAGACTATCTTTATTACAATATAATAATAATAAAAATATTAATTTAACAATTAACAAAAAAGAACAGGTACAAATATAAAATTGAGGTACCCATTTTATGATAAACTTACCTTCCGTTTTTGTGCCTTTAGTGGGCCTAGTATTTCCGGCAATTGCAATGGCTTCGTTATTTCTTTATGTTCAAAAAAATAAGATTTTTTAGATATGGGCAGTAGGGACAAATCTCATATATTTGTTTTTTAGATAAAGTCAAATTTATTTCCTTGGATTTGTTATTCGGTTCCATTTTTTAATAAAAATAACTTTATTATAATATTCTATTTCTATTAAAAAAAAACACAAAAGGAAAATAAATACTAATATCATATAAGCCTTAAAAGGGGGGGTTTAGGTTTAATTTAATATATATCTAATCTAAATTTAACTATCTAAATAAAATATTAAATTAATCGAACAGTCAATAAAAAAGAACAGGTACAAATATAAAATTGAGGTACCCATTTTATGATAGACGTTTTTGTTCCTTTAGTGGTCCTAGTATTAATTGTAACGGCTGGTTTATTGGTTTATTTTCAACAACAAATTTCTTGGGGGTCTGGACACCTTATGCGTCGCTTCGCAGAAGACGCATGGCTCTACACTGTACCTGGGGCTCGAAAACCAATCAATTTCTTCTGGGCTTCTTTCACTCTTTTAGGTTCATTAGGGGTTTTAGTTATTTCAGCTTCCAGTTATTATGGTCGGAATTTTTTCTCTTTCAATTCGTCCGAATTTCTAGTTCCTTTTTTGCCACAAGGGGTCACGCTGACTTTCTATGGAATCTCAGGTCTTTTTGTAAGTTTTCATTGGTGGCTTCTAATTTTGTGGAATGTGGGTAGTGGTTATAATCTTTACGATAAAAAAAATGGAATGGTGCGGTTTTTTCGTTACGGATTTCCCGGAGAAAATCGTCGTATTCTTTCCAAAGTCCGTGTGGAAGATATTCTGGCCCTCCAATTTTTCGATAACCCAGAACCTTTTAGTGGTGTCCTTTATATGCACACCAGAGAACAGGGGGACATTCCCTTGACTCTTGTTGATGATTATTATGATAGGACTCCCCGGAACATTTTACAAACAGCTTGGGACTTGTCCGCATTTTTGGATGTACCCTTGGAAATAATTGTATAAAAAAAAAAAAGCGAGAATAAATAATCCATTTCTATGAAAAAATTCGAAATGGATATATATGGGTTCTATTACTGGTAATAGAACTTATGCTTGATAGAAATATTATTATCATATATAGTTGACAAATGAGATGAAGCTGAGTTCATTAAAGACGACAAATGGCAAAAAAGAAAGCATTAATCCCCCTTCTATGTCTTACATCTATAGTCTTTTTGCCCTGGTGCATCTCTTTAACATTTAATAAAAGTCTGGAATCTTGGGTTACGCATTTGTGGAATACTAAAGAATCCGAAATTTTCTTGAATCTCATTAAAGAAAAAAGTATTTTAAACAAATTCATAGAGTTCGAGGAACTCTTCCTTTTGGATGAAATGCTAAAGGAATACCCGGAAACACGTTTAGAAAACCTTCGTATCGGAATCTACAAACAAACCATCCAATTGATCAAGACGCACAACCAAGATTGTATCAATATGATTTTGCACTTCTCGACAAATCTAATCTATTTCCTTATTCTAAGTGGTTATTCTATTCTGGGTAATCAACAACTCATTATTCTTAACTCTTGGGTTCAAGAATTTATATATAACTTAAGTGACACAATAAAAGCTTTTTCTATTCTTTTATTAACAGATTTATGTATAGGATTCCATTCGACTCATGGTTGGGAACTAATGATTGGTTCTGTCTATAAAGATTTTGGATTTACTCAGAATGATCAAATTATATCTGGTCTTGTTTCCACTTTTCCAGTCATTTTAGATACAATTTTTAAATACTGGATTTTCCGTTATTTAAATCGGGTATCTCCGTCGCTTGTAGTGATTTATCATTCAATGAATGACTGAAAAAATGATCCAATGAGACAATTATAAAGTTTGTTTTTTTTTTTTTATAAAAAAGCTAAACATTCAAAATTTTACTTATTCTTCCTAGATTCTAGGAAAATTATTTCAGTAAATAGCAGAATCATGGATAGGGAACTATGCCAGTAACCTACCTAATCTTATTGTAGAAATTTTGAGGATCAATGATTGGACCATGCAAACTAGAAATGCTTTTTCTTGGATAAAGGAAGAGATTACTCGATCCATTTCCGTATTGCTCATAATATATATAATAATTCGAGCACCCATTTCAAATGCATATCCCATTTTTGCCCAGAAGGGATATGAAAATCCGCGAGAAGCTACCGGCCGTATTGTATGTGCCAATTGCCATTTAGCTAATAAGCCCGTAGATATTGAGGTTCCACAAGCGGTACTTCCCGATACTGTATTTGAAGCAGTTGTTCGAATTCCTTATGATATGCAAGTGAAACAAGTTCTTGGTAATGGTAAAAAGGGGGCTTTGAATGTAGGGGCTGTTCTTATTTTACCTGAAGGTTTTGAATTGGCACCTCCCGATCGTATTTCGCCCGAGATTAAAGAAAAGATAGGTAATCTGTCTTTTCAAAGCTATCGTCCCACAAAAAAAAATATTCTTGTCGTAGGCCCCGTTCCTGGTCAGAAATATAGTGAAATTACCTTTCCTATTCTTTCTCCAGATCCCGCTACTAAGAAAGATGTTCACTTCTTAAAATATCCTATATACGTAGGCGGGAACAGGGGAAGGGGTCAGATTTATCCCGACGGGAGCAAGAGTAATAATAATGTTTATAATGCTACAGCAACTGGTATAGTAAACAAAATTATACGAAAAGAAAAGGGGGGATACGAAATAACGATAGTGGATGCATCGGATGCACGTGAAGTGATTGATATTATACCTCCAGGACCAGAACTTCTTGTTTC